ATCAATCCATTTTATTCTATTTATTCCAAGGCAAGGATTCAACAATCACTTAGTCAAAATCAAGTAACTATTCGTACGTTGTTGAATAGGAATAAGGACTCTCAATCTTTGATAATTTTGTCATTATCTAATTGTTTTCAAATGGGTCCATTCAACGATGCAAAATATTACAATGTAATAAAAAAAGAATCAATGAAAAGAGATACTCTAATTCCAATTAGGAATTCGTTGGGGCCTTTAGGATTAGGAAGAGCCTCTAAAAGTAAGAATTTTGATTCATTTTACCATTTAATAACTTATAATCAGATCTCGGTAACTAAATATTTACAACTTGACAATTTAAAACAGACTTCTCAGGTACTTAAATATTATTTAATAGATGAAAATGGTAGAATTCATAATCCCGATCCATGCAGTAACACCGTTTTGAATCCATTCAATTTGAATTGGCATTTTCTCCATCATCATTTTCTCCATCATAATTATTATGAAGAAACATCTACAATAATTAGCCTTGGGCAGTTTATTTGTGAAAATGTATGTATAGCGAAAAACGGACCGCACCTAAAATCGGGTCAAGTTCTAATTGTTCAAATTGACTCTGTAGTACTAAGATCAGCTAAACCTTATTTGGCCACTCTGGGAGCAACTGTTCATGGTCATTATGGAGAAATCCTTTACGAAGGAGATACGTTAGTTACATTTATATATGAAAAGTCGAGATCTGGAGATATAACCCAAGGTCTTCCAAAAGTGGAACAAGTGTTAGAAGTTCGTTCGATTGATTCAATATCGATGAACCTAGAAAAGAGGATTGAGGGTTGGAACGAGCGCATAGCAAAAATTCTTGGAATTCCTTGGGGATTCTTGATTGGTGCTGAGCTAACTATAGTACAAAGTCGTATCTCTTTGGTTAATAAGATCCAAAAAGTTTATCGATCTCAGGGGGTGCAGATTCATAATCGGCATATAGAGATTATTGTGCGTCAAATAACATCAAAAGGGTTGGTTTCAGAAGATAGAATGTCTAATGTTTTTTCACCCGGAGAACTAATTGAATTGTTGCGGGCGGAACGAACAGGGCGTGCTTTGGAAGAAGCAATCTGTTACCGAGCCATCTTATTGGGAATAACGAAAGCATCTCTAAATACTCAAAGTTTCATATCCGAAGCGAGTTTTCAAGAAACTGCTAGAGTTTTAGCAAAAGCCGCTCTCCGGGGTCGTATCGATTGGTTGAAAGGTCTGAAAGAGAACGTTGTTCTCGGGGGGATGGTACCCGTTGGTACTGGATTCAAAGGATTAGTACAACGTTCAAGGCAACTTAACAACATTCCTTTGGAAAAAAAAAAGAATGATTTATTCGAGGTGAAAATGAGAGATATGTTGTTCTACCACAGAGAATTATTTGATTTTTTCATTTCACAGAATTTATACGATACACCCAAACAATCATTGCGAGGATTTAATGATTCCTAAGAGCAGATTCTAAACTATTTTCGGTCATTTTTTTTTATTTGGTAATAGTAATAAAGATAATAACAAATAGAATAGAAATAAATTAATGGCTTGAATCATGTATCAACGGCTAATATCTGTTAGAGGTAGAAAAGAAGGTTCCATCGGAACAATTATTTATTTCTATTTCAGGGTACCTCGTCTCTTTTTTTTTTTTAAAAAAAAGAGAGGAAGTGTGGGGAGAGAAATGACAAGAAGATATTGGAACATCAATTTGGAAGAGATGATGGAAGCAGGAGTTCATTTTGGTCATGGTACTAGTAAATGGAATCCTAGAATGGCACCTTATATCTCTTCAAAGCGTAAAGGTATTCATATTATAAATCTTATTAGAACCGCTCGTTTTTTATCAGAAGCTTGTAATTTAGTTTTTGATGCAGCAAGTAGGGGAAAACAATTCTTAATTGTTGGTACCAAAAATAAAGCAGCTGATTCAGTAGCACGGGCTGCAATAAGGGCTCGTTGTCATTATGTTAATAATAAATGGCTCGGTGGTATGTTGACGAATTGGTATACTACGGAAACGATACTTCATAAGTTCAGGGACTTGAGAACGGAACAAAAGATAGAGAGACTCAACCGTCTTCCGAAACGAGATTCGGCTATGTTGAAGAGACAATTATCTCACTTGCAAACATATCTGGGCGGGATTAAATATATGATGGGATTACCAGATATTGTAATAATCGTTGATCAGCAAGAAGAATATACGGCTCTTCGAGAATGTATCATTTTGGGAATTCCAACGATTTGTTTAATCGATACAAATTGTGACCCCGATCTCGCAGATATTTCGATTCCAGCAAATGATGACGCTATAGCTTCAATCCGATTAATTCTTAACAAATTAGTATTTGCAATTTGTGAGGGTCGTTCTAGCTATATACGAAATACGTGATTAATAATAAGATAAATAAATTATTTTTGGAACTCCATTTTTGTAACTCCATAGATTTATGAAATCGGTTACGATTTTTTAATCGCGCAAAAGAGATACAAGTAACTTAGGGGTATTATGTGATTAGTTGATATCAAAAATATATAATTCAAGTAGGCAAGTCAAAAATAGATGGTTGAATCAAAATAATTCTTTTTTTTTTAAGTTCTATTTCTTTCAGAGGGCAATATGAATGTTCTATTATGTTCTATCAACACACTAAAAGGGTTATACGATATATCTGGTGTGGAAGTTGGCCAACATTTGTATTGGCAAATAGGAGGTTTTCAAGTCCATGCCCAAGTACTTATTACTTCTTGGGTTGTAATTGCTATCTTATTAGGTTCAGCCATTATAGCTGTTCGTAATCCACAAACCATTCCTACTGACAGTCAGAATTTCTTCGAATATGTCCTTGAATTCATTCGAGACGTGAGCAAAACTCAGATTGGAGAAGAATACGGTCCATGGGTTTCCTTTATTGGAACTTTGTTTCTATTTATTTTTGTTTCGAATTGGTCAGGTGCTCTTTTACCTTGGAAAATCATACAGTTACCTCATGGGGAATTAGCCGCACCTACAAATGATATAAATACTACCGTTGCTTTAGCTTTACTCACGTCAGTAGCATATTTCTATGCGGGTCTTACCAAAAAAGGATTAGGTTATTTCGGTAAATACATTCAACCAACTCCAATCCTTTTACCCATTAATATCTTAGAAGATTTTACAAAACCCTTATCACTTAGTTTTCGACTTTTCGGAAATATATTAGCTGATGAATTAGTAGTTGTTGTTCTTGTTTCTTTAGTACCTTCAGTGGTTCCTATACCTGTCATGTTACTTGGATTATTTACAAGCGGTATTCAAGCTCTTATTTTTGCAACTTTAGCTGCGGCTTATATAGGCGAATCCATGGAGGGTCATCATTGACTAGTTTTCGAAATAGGCTTTTTTTAGCTTAAGACTTACGCAATATATGCGCGGATCAAGATAATCTGCTTAGGGAACATAACATAATATATAAATAAATTATATAATAAAAATTATAACAAATTATATTATATAATATATTCTATAATATAAATAAGATATATACGATCTAGAGAGGAATAGTAAAAAAAGCTTAAGATCTTAGAGAGTTGCAACAAACAGGGAAGTAAAAAAAAGGAAAGAGATCTAAAAGATCTTTTTCCTAAAATTCCAGTTAGGTCCATTTATACCCCCTCCAATGAATATTCTCTTTATATTGTTTTGTTCATTTAATTCCAATATTCAACATTATTAGCTATTAGTAATCATAATCTGAATAATAATTTGGATACTATTACTTATAGTATTATGGCGTGCTATTCTTTAAAAAGATGTTATTGTTATATAGAATGATGCCCATTCGAGTTGATTTCATCCAATTCAACGATTGACCAAAAGATGATTTTAATAAATAATAAATTACATTAACTTAGATCAATCAAATACTACTATTTCGATGTAATGATTCGATCTAAGGAATTTGTCCATGTAGATTGATTGTTCCCATGTAGTCGAATAAAAAAAGAAAAATCTAGAAAAAAAAAAAAGTTCAATTTATAAAAAAAAATGGATTAAGGAGATGCCGAACTAGATGTATGTAATCTAATTGCTATAAGACAACTCTTGTGAATCTTTCGAAGAATTATTCTAGAATCCGATTGAATGTAAGATATGAATAGTTGATTTACGTTATGGAAGAAACACATGTATATGTGATATTAGATATTAATTAGTTATATATGAAGTCAAAATATATCTAATTAATATAATATCTAATACTGTGAATTTAGATAGGGATTCCAATAGAAGTCCTTCCCTTTCGTTTGTAATTGTGAATGAAATATTTATTCAATGAATAAAGTGAATATTGAATGAATAAATAGATTCAATCAAGAAAAAAAAAACTAAAAATTGGAATGGTTTTGAAAAAAGAAAGAAATGGAAGAAAAAAAGTCATATGGATTCAAAAAAATTATGTGACTAGAAACTAAAAAAGAAATATGGAAGTAGTTCTAATGATTCAATAATATTATTACTTCAATTCAGAGTTCTTAGTTCCTTCGACTGTATAGATCTTAGCGATGGAATAATTAAGTCATAATTTCTTTGTTGATCGTATCATTAACTATTTACTTATTTTGGTGTGAGGAACTTATCATGAATCCACTGATTTCTGCCGCTTCCGTTATTGCTGCTGGGTTGGCCGTCGGTCTTGCTTCTATTGGACCTGGGGTTGGTCAAGGTACTGCTGCGGGCCAAGCTGTAGAAGGGATCGCGAGACAGCCCGAGGCGGAGGGAAAAATACGAGGTACTTTATTGCTTAGTTTGGCTTTTATGGAAGCTTTAACAATTTATGGACTGGTTGTAGCCTTAGCGCTTTTATTTGCGAATCCCTTTGTTTAATCCTATAACAATACCTATTTTTTCTTAGGTTATTTCCTTGGACTTACCACTCCCGCTTTTTCGAATTATATTAAGATTTCACTCCTACAATTATTTATTTGTTGGGACAATA